AAACGAAAATATTAATAAATAATCAATTATATGAACTTAGATCAATCAAATTAATTTCTATGCAACGATTCGGCCCAATCAATTTATCCATTGATTATCTTATCAATTTAGGTTGCAGGATAATGATAAACAAGGGGGAAGGGAAAGGAAAATTTATAACAAAGGGGAGTCATAAATGGTTCGTAGAGGGAAGGTCGAACTAGGTATATGGAATTGAATGGCGATAAGTTAACTCTTGTCAAGGGTTAGACGCATCCTTATTAAATCCGATTGCATTCAAGATGAAGAAAGAGCGGGTTTACATTGTGGAAGAAAGACATGTATATGTGATATTAGATATTGACTAGTTATATACGAGCTAAAGATATATCTAAATTTCCCTACTAATCGAATATGAGTGTAGATGGGGATTCTATAGAAGTCCTTCTGTCTCATATGTGACTGTGAGTTGAAGATGAAGTCAATAAAAAAATCGAAGAATTCAAAGTCAAAGAGCGGTTCGGGACAAAGAAACGGAAAAACTAAAGTTGTATGGATTCACAAAGACTTTCTCGAGAGAAACTAAAAAAGAGATATCAAAGTAGTTTTGATAATTCAAGAATGTTATTACTTGAATTCGAAGTTCGTAGTTACTTTGACTGGATGAATCGTAGCAATCGAATAATTAAGTCATAGTTCATTGGTTGAATGTATCATTAACCATTTTTTTTTTGGTACGAGGAACTTATCATGAATCCACTGATTTCTGCCGCTTCCGTTATTGCTGCTGGATTGGCTGTAGGGCTTGCTTCTATTGGACCTGGAGTTGGTCAAGGTACTGCTGCGGGTCAAGCTGTAGAAGGTATCGCGAGACAGCCCGAGGCGGAGGGAAAAATACGAGGTACTTTATTGCTTAGTCTAGCTTTCATGGAAGCTTTAACAATTTATGGCTTGGTTGTAGCATTAGCACTTTTATTTGCTAATCCTTTTGTTTAATATTAGAAATATGAAAAATTTTTATTTTTCATATTTTATTGCCTTGGACTTGTGCTTTGCTTTTTCGAATTATATAAAGATTTCATTCCTAGAATTACTTATTCGTTGAGAAAATAACCCACGGGAAGGGCTGATTTGCGGATGAGGAATTAGCATACAAACTCGCTTTCATCCTTCCCGTTTGTGTTCGTAGGCCTTTTAAGAGGGGTTGCAACCAAGAAGGTAATTCAATATTTCTAAATCTAATAGATTTTTGATTCGATTTAGAAAGTAGGAAACTAGAAATATATAGATATAGGACAAAGTAATACAAAAAGAACTCTGTTCGATTTTTTAGTCTATCTATAGAGGAGATCATATGAAAAATGTAACCGATTCTTTCGTTTCTTTGGGCCAATGGCCATCCGCCGGGAGTTTCGGGTTTAATACCGATATTTTAGCAACAAATCTAATAAATCTAAGTGTAGTGCTTGGGGTCTTGATCTTTTTTGGAAAGGGAGTGTGTGCGAGTTGTTTATTTCAAGAATAGGCTGGATCCAACCAGATGTACTTTTTCTCTTATAACTAGGAAAGTTATACCTAAGAAAGAAGGGTGCATGATCTCGCGAATTACTTCTGAATAAATTCAGAAATCATATGTAAGAACTATAGCATTTCGTAATTTATTGGAAAATCCACTTTGATTCTCTATCAACCAATAATATGGGCCCATTAACATGGTTAAAGCTAAACTGTTTGAAGTCCAGACGCAGCATGGTACTCTTTCTACCACTATGTTAATATAGAGATGGTTTCAAATAAATAATTTTTATCAATAGAGAACACTCATATTGATAAAATGATTTGAACTACTTATTGGGGATTTTATCCCCTTTTTTAGCCAATGCTGAATCGATGACCTATGTATTGTGTATAAAGTAAGAAAAACTTCTTGGATTAAAAAAGTAAACAATTTTGCTGACAATTACATATTTTTTGTTTGGTCAGAAGAGTCCTCCGAATTTTTTTGTCTTGGATTAGTTTGAGATTTTGATTTCATTTTGGAATATGACAAGAGAATAGAGGATAGGCTCATTACATTAACAAGAAAGATATGGTAATTTACATTGAGCGTGAGAGCCAAATGAATCGAAAGATTCATGTTTGGTTCGGGAAGGGATCATGGAATTTTTGAAATGAATGGAAAGATAATCTACTTTCATTAAGTGATTTATTAGATAATCGAAAACAGAGAATCTTGAAGACGATTAAAAATTCAGAAGAATTGCGCGAGGGGGCCATCGAACAGCTGGAAAAAGCCCGGACTCGCTTACGTAAAGTAGAAATAGAAGCAGATCAGTTTCGTGTGAATGGATACTCTGAGATAGAGCGAGAAAAATTGAATTTGATTGATTCAACTTATAAGACTTTGGAACAATTAGAAAATTACAAAAATGAAACTATAAATTTTGAACAACAAAAGGCCAGTAATCAAGTCCGACAACGGGTTTTCCAACAAGCCTTACAAGGAGCTCTAGGAACTCTG